CTAAGTGAAGTTAATTGAAGAAATTCCATTTGCTCAATTGAATTTCTCTTGCCCCCTTTTTTGTCTATCCCACTTTTCTTCTTTCTTATGAATACAAAGATTTCTTCTTTCTTATGAATACAAAGAAGTTTATGAATCCAAAGAAGTTACCATAAACCCGCATTTTATAGTTATTTGATTTGACGAACGAAACCCAGAACCATTATTATTTCGACGCAACGAAAGAATGTAAAATTACTTTTCCTTTTCTTTCTTTGTAGCTTTGTAGAATTGTAGAAAGAAGATTCTAGAGACGAGTAATCTTTCCTATAGCCTTCCTTTTTTATTCTTATTCATTTATCCTGCTTTCTACCATTGCTTACCACTTATGCGATTCTTAGATATAGAATCTAAAAGTATTGAGGCATTACGTGGCATTTACCATGTTTCAATAAGAAACCTTACATAATCACACTCCAATTTGATCCAATCGTCTTCCTCATCTTCATATTCATAGTATTGCTATACTATTTCTAATCTGGGATATAAGTTATCCCCGATATCTTAAAATAGTATAATCAAAAGCAAAAAAGGGCTTTCTGTTATTTTTTGACCGTACATTACACAAATACAACAAAAAACAAAAATTCCGCTTTTCCCCCAGCTCGATGTTGAGGAATCTGTGGATCTAGAAATTCATTTCGGCTAATTGAACCTTCTCGAATTGTTTCTTTTTAAGAACCAAAAAGATTTGCGCCAGAATAACAGATGCGAAAAATAACAAAAGGCCTTGGATACGCAATGGATCTTGAAGTACTATTTCTGCATCGCCTTGACCAAAACCACCTACATTGGGATTACTTGTTAATGGCTGATCAAGCTTGATGTATTCACCTTCAGAAACAAGAAGCTCCGGTCCTCGCGGTATAATATCAACCGTTTGGTGTCCATTCGACGCATCCGCTATGGTTATTTCATATCCACCTTTTTCTTTACGTACTATTTTACTTACTACACCTGCTGCTGAAGCATTATAGACTGTATTGTTACTCTTACTCCCATCGGGATAAATCTGACCTCTTCCCCTATTCCCACCTACATATATAGGATATTTTAAGAAGTGAACCTCTTTCTTAGTAGTGGGATCCGGAGAAAGTATCGGAAAAACGATTTCACTATATTTCTGACCAGGAACAGGACCTACCACAAGAATATTATTTTTATTAGGACGGTAACTCTGAAAAGACAGATTACCCATCTTTTCTTTCATCTCGGGCGAAATACGATCAGGGGGAGCTAATTCAAATCCCTCGGGTAAAATAAGGACAGCCCCCACATTCAAACCTCCCTTTTTACCATTAGCAAGAACCTGTTTCAGTTGCTTATCATAGGGGATTCTAACAACTGCTTCAAATACAGTATCAGGAAGAACAGCTTGGGGAACCTCAATATCCACGGGCTTATTAGCCAGGTGACAATTCGCACATACAATACGCCCAGTTGCTTCTCGCGGATTTTCATAACCCTGCTGCGCAAAAATGGGATATGCATTTGAAATAGATGCCCGAGTTATTACATATATCATAATCGATACGTAAATGGATCGAGTCATCTGTTCCTTTACCCAATAAAAAGTATTTCTATTTTTTTGCATGGTCTAATCATTGATACCGGAAATTTTTACAATAAATTAGGTAGGGAGTTAGTATAGTTCCCTATCCCCGATTCTGCCATTGTATGGAATATTAGAAAGAATCTAATCTCCTGTACGATCTAATCTTCTGGACGAGTAAAAGTATAAATAATAGGTAAGATTTGGAATGGTTTGTTTATATACAATACAAAGTGACATTACAATTTTCTTTATGTTATCAGATTAAATCAGTTCTTCACTCATTCAGTGAATGATAAATCACTACAAGTGAAGGAGATATACGATTTAAATAATGAAAAATCCAATATTTCAAAATTGTATCTAGAATGACCGGAAAAGTAGAAACGAGACCAGATATAATTCTATCATTCTGAACAAACCCAAAATCTTTATAGAACGAACCAATCATTAGTTCCCAAGCGTGGGGCGAATGGAATCCAATACATAAATCGGTTAATAAGAGAATAGAAAAAGCTTTTATTGTATCGCTTAAGTTATATAGGAATTCCTGAACCCAAGAATTAAGAGTGATAAGTTCTTGATTACCCAGAATAGAATAAGCACTTAGAATAGCAAAACAGGTTATATTTGTCGAGAAATGCAAAATGATATGTATATTATCTTGATTGTACATTCTCACCAATTGTATGGTCTCTTTGTGGATTCCTATACGAAGCTTTTGTATATGTGTCTCCGGATACTCCTTTATCATTTCGTCCAACAAGAGCAGTTCTTCTAATTTTATGAATCCTTCTAGAATGTTATTTTCTTGAATATCATTCAAAAAGCTTTCGGATTGGCTGGTATTCCACCAATTAGTCACCCAAGGTTCCATACATTTCTTAAATGAGAAAGAAATTCCCCAGGGCAGAAATACGATAGATGCAAGATATGGTAGGGGATTCAATGCTTTCTTTTTCGTCACTTCCAATCCGCAAATTGTTAATGAACCTGATTCATTTGTTGACTATGTCTGATATTTGTATGATGTATGAAACACGAGTTCTATAACGAGGTATGGAACCTATGGATCTGTTTACCATTGTGTAATTTGTTTAGTCCTTGTCCCCATAAAAGGAATAAGGGTTTAGTCATTTTGAATACGGAGGTAATGAAATAGTGTCCTCAATCGGTCAAATTTGGACCAATTGCATGTTGATTTGTTCTTTTTTATGAATCCCAGAAAGAAGCACTTGAAGTAAAAAATAAATATTAGTCATATTTTCGAGTTTTCGAGACGAACTCCTTTGACTCCTTTGTTGTATCAATCAATTATTTCGAATTGTTTCACTTATTATTCACAACTCAGGAATAATCGAGAGGATAGTTCTTAAAAATACCGATGATGAAATACGAAATAGTCGGCGAAACGGGAGTGGTTCTAAAAATAAAATTATTTCATCATCAAGAAACAAACATTAAGAAAGATGAATAAAAAGAAAGGTTAATTGACAAAATTAACTGGGTATGATACATCTTCATCTAATCCATCTTCATCCATATATATATAATGTAATGTATGGATTCGAAATATTGGTCCTAAAATCCTAAAATAAAAATATGGATTCTGTACTCCGAAATATCCTGATATACATATATACTTATTAAACTTGTTATTTTAATAATATGAAAATGAAATAAGTGGAATTTAATACGCATTAAAAAAAATTGGTGGACTTGCTTCACGCTACGGTTTTTCCGCAAGTCTACACACTCCACGGTATGCAGGACATGATATTTACATTGGGACGTGGTAAATAGGATCTAACTATATTTTTTGACCAAAAGAGCGAAACATCCGTTACGGAATATCAGTAATATTAAAAGAAAAGGGGAATTCTTAGGTTCCCCCTCTCCCTCGTGACTAGGAGCATTCATTCCACGATTTCTTTCTTTCATTTCGATTCAATTGGTACCCGCAAAAAATAAGCCGATTCGGCAGCTTTTTGTTCAATTTCTCGTGGAGTTAAATTTTCATCGGTACGTGTCAATGGAATGTTTCCCCGGCCTCCGATTTCCATATAAAGGACACGGCGAGGAAAAAGACCCTCTTTAACTTCCATTCTGATCGAACGTATATCCTTTATACGGAATCGAAAGAAGATGCGACGATTTCTTCCAGGAAATCCCCAACGAAAAATGCATACTATTCCTTCTTTTCTATCGAATTTGTCATAACCACTACCTACACCCCACAAAATTGTGCACCACAAATAGGAGCTAATGAATAGACCCGCGATACCATAGAAACACATCACGGTCCCTTGTGGAAAAAAAACGATTTGCTGAGATGGTAATAAGGATATCAGATTCCTACCAAAATAACTGGAAGTTCCAACCAATAAAAATCCTAGTGAACCTAAAAAAAGGATACAGGCCCAGCAGAAGTTACTTATTTTTCTAGAACCCGTTATAAGTTCTATCCATATATGTTCTGATCGCCAATTCATACTAGCTTGAGTTTCATTCTATTCAAATTGAGAGAATCATATAAATTCATTTTTTGGCTCCCGAAGTAACTTTCATCCGCTAATACTATCATGATGTAAATGATCAATCAGGATTCATTCATCAAATCAGTTAGATAGAACTAACATCCCCCATTCAAACTAGCATAACCTTAATTCATATGATCTAGATATCATTTACATATTATTAGTATTAATATAGATATCTGATTGACCCGTTGAAATAAAAGTCAAGCTATAGATGCATAAAAATGGATTTATCCATATGATCATCTATTTCCGCTTGTGTCCGAAGCCGCATGTCGTACCATTGCCATTAAATGAAATGAAAATCTGTATTATGATCCAATGATTGAAATTAATTGGTGATATTGGGTCCCATCATATCTAGACAATTTTGTTTTTTTGAACATAGATAAATAAAGAAGCCATTGCAACTGCCGGAAAAAATAGGCCTACTAAAGGCACTAAAATAGAGGGGAAATTGTTGAGATCTGTCATAGAATCGGTGCCTCGGTGTATTTAATTGATACTTCTCTTTGTTATAAACAATCTATATTATTAGATTATACGTATATTATGTTGTAAGTTATTAGAATATGAGTTCAAAGAATGTGGATCTAAACGAAATACGAAATGAGTTTACTTACTCATCCTTTTTATGGGAAATATATATATATATATGATATGAGAATTATTTTCACCCTATTTTATAAAATAAAAAATTGCAAGGATTCGTTATAATTTGATCCAAGAGAAAGGGATTAATATGAAAAATGTATGATTCTCTCGAAGTGTTGCATATTTTTTATATATCTTAGCTAGGTTAAAGCATTTGATATGTAACAAGGGAGATTGATTTACCTAATTTTTTTATTTCTCCGAAGTAAAAAGACTTTGATCTTTTACCCTGCTCTGTTACTAAACAAAAGAGTATCCGTCACTGATCTTTTTTTTAGATCGAGGTAGGATAAAGTAAAAGAAGGATCTGTATAAAAATTCCTCCGGAACTTATGATTCTTACTAGAAATTTTTACCACAATAAAAAATTATGTTTATGTCAGCAAAGAAAACTCAATTTCTTATAAAAATAAAAAAATGAACTACTTTGTTGCCTACATTACATATAAATAACTAAATCTATCGCTATACTTCTACTTTTTGACTTGAATTTATTTGGTTCAAATTGAAGGAGGGGGAAGGAAACCATGTAACTGAAATAACTCACTCAGAACGCCTTTTAAAAGATTACGCGGTACCATTAGATCAAATAAACCCTTTTGGAATAAATACTCCGCTACTTGCGAACCCTCAGGTACTGTCTTCTTCAATGTTTGTTCAATTACCCTTTTACCCGCGAATGCAATGTAAGCATTGGGTTCGGCAATAATGATATCTCCCAACATACCAAAGCTGGCTGTCACTCCGCCAGTAGTAGGGGATGTAAGGATTGATACATAGAATAATTTTTTATTTGATTGATAATTGTATAAAGCGGAAGATATTTTAGCCATTTGCATCAAGCTCAAACTTCCTTCTTGCATGCGCGCTCCTCCAGAAGCACACACCATAATAACAGGGAGAGATCTATCAGTAGCATACTCGATTAAACGGGTGATTTTCTCGCCTACTACGGACCCCATACTACCCCCCATGAACTTAAAATCCATAACCCCAATTGCTATGGGAATACCATTTAGTTTGCCTGTCCCTGTTTGAACAGCCTCGGCTAAACCCGTCTCTATTTGATAAGAATAGATACGATCCCTATAGGGTTCTTCTTCAGAATGAAATTCAATAGGGTCTATAGAGACCATGTTTTCATCCATAGGATCCCAAGTGTCTGGATCAACCAAAAGTGCAATTCTATCTGAACTACACATTTTCAAGTGGTATCCACATTGTTCACAAATATTCATTTTTGAACTAAAAAATTTCTTATAATTTAATCCATAACAATTTTCACATTGAACCCATAAATGTCTGTATTTTTGATTTCTATCTAAATCATTCTGTATTTCGGAATCAGTGTCACTAACGTTATTTTGTATTTGGAGATTAGAGCTCTCAAGGTCACTCTCGCTTTCACTATCGTTACAAATGTAACTATAAATGTAATTGTCACTGTAATTGTTATTACCATTCAAAATGCAACTATCCAGATTGGTATTGGTTTCAGAACGAATATAACTGTCAATAGAACTATTAATGTGATTCTTCCAACTATGCCTAGTATCATACACGTAATCATCAGAATCCCCATTGTAACTCTTAGACCCACTATTTAAATTCAGATAACTAGAAAATAAGCTTTCTAGTTCACCCAGAAAGTAACTATTGGTGTCAATCTCAAAAATATTATTTTCAATATCGAAATATACGGAATAACTGTCACCATTACTATCCCTAACCCAAAGGGTGTCATCAGAGATGAGATTACAAATCTCCTTGGGATCATCGAAATCTAGTAAATAATCAAGATTACTGTAACTAGAACTCCCCCTATCACTCCAACTACTCATGGTTTTCTCATTATCATTATCATTCAGAGTGGGTTCTTCACTTCCGCTGGTATTTCCAATAGGACCAAGACTCGCACTTAGTACACACCTGCGCTCTAAATCCTGATTAAAAAACATTGAATTTAACCACCATTTTTCCATAAGGCCCTCCCGCCTCCTTTTTGTTTGGAAATACAATATATGAATAGTCATTCGCTGAATAATCTACTATTCCATTTCCGATCGGAATAAGCATATGGATCCAATTATTAGGATTATAACTTAATCCTATAATACTAATAATGACAAGTCAGTATTGAAAGAAATGATTCCCTTTTTTCTTTTTCTCTTATGGGAAGCACTCACTACACTATATCACTAGATTTTATATCTATATATATGATGGAATCTTTTATTCACTTCAATATCACTTCAATAATAAATAAAGATCAATAATTCAAAATAAAGATCAATAAAAAAAAGAGGTTTCTCCCATGTCGTAGACAAATACTCATTGGAAAGAAAGATCTGTTCCCTCCCCTGAATAATTTGTAGATATTATTAATATTTATTGCTTATTGCAACATGGAACGAAAGGGACAATATACAGGATGAGTAGAGGGAGTTGTGACTGTTAGCTTGATCTAAGGCCCAAAACAAAGGAGGATATAAAATGATCCAACAATCCTAAGGATCCATGGGTTCATTATGGATCCAACAATAGAAGAATTTAACTCTTTAGTTTTATAGACGAAAGACTTTAGTTTTCTAGACGAAAGAGAAGAAGATTTGAAATCTTGCTTGCATATTGCATAGCAGCATAGCGTACACATATACATATTGATTAAATAAAACGTAGGAACCTTATTCTTTATTTGATTCGGCTCAATCCTTTTATTTAAAGATTGGGCCGAGTTTAATTCCAGTTAACTGGCGGAATGAACGGAAATCAGAATCACAGAATTACAAGGTATCCATTGCTTCGAATTCGAATTTGATCTCTTTCCATACCTCACAAGCAGCAGCGAGTTCAGGACTCCACTTGCTAGCCTCGCGGATAACTTCATTACCTTCGCGAGCAAGATCACGTCCCTCATTACGAGCTTGTACACACGCTTCTAAAGCTACCCTATTAGCTACTGCACCAGGTGCATTCCCCCAAGGGTGTCCCAAAGTTCCTCCACCGAACTGTAGCACGGAATCATCCCCAAATATCTCGGTCAGGGCAGGCATATGCCAAACGTGAATACCGCCTGAAGCCACGGGCAAAACACCAGGCATAGATACCCAATCTTGAGTGAAATAAATACCGCGACTCCGGTCTTTTTCAATAAAATCATCACGTAGTAAATCAACAAAGCCCAAAGTGACATCTCGTTCCCCTTCCAGTTTACCTACTACGGTACCAGAGTGAATATGATCCCCCCCAGACATACGCAACGCTTTAGCTAGTACACGGAAGTGAATACCATGATTCTTCTGTCTATCAATAACTGCATGCATTGCGCGGTGGATGTGAAGAAGTAGGCCATTGTCTCGGCAATAATGAGACAAGCTAGTATTTGCAGTGAATCCCCCTGTTAAGTAGTCATGCATGACGATAGGAACTCCCAACTCTCGGGCGCATGCTGCTCTTTTCATCATTTCTTCGGATGTACCTGCAGTAGCATTCAAGTAATGTCCTTTAATTTCACCTGTTTCGGCCTGTGCTTTATAAATAGCTTCGGCGCAAAATAAGAAACGATCTCTCCAACGCATAAACGGCTGGGAGTTTACGTTCTCATCATCCTTGGTAAAATCAAGTCCACCACGTAGACACTCATAAACTGCTCTACCATAGTTTTTTGCGGATAACCCCAATTTTGGTTTAATAGTACATCCCAATAGGGGACGACCATACTTGTTCAATTTATCTCTCTCAACTTGGATTCCATGAGGTGGGCCCTGGAAAGTTTTAGAATAAGCAGGAGGAATTCTCAGATCCTCCAAGCGTAGAGCTCGTAGGGCTTTGAATCCAAATACATTGCCCACAATGGAAGTAAACATGTTAGTAACAGAACCTTCTTCAAAAAGATCCAAAGGGTAAGCTACATAAGCAATATATTGATTTTCCTCCCCAGCAACTGGCTCGATGTGGTAGCATCGTCCTTTGTAACGATCGAGGCTGGTAAGTCCATCGGTCCACACAGTTGTCCATGTACCAGTGGAAGATTCGGCAGCCACCGCAGCTCCTGCTTCCTCAGGTGGAACTCCAGGTTGAGGAGTTACTCGGAATGCTGCCAAGATATCAGTAGCAAGGGTTTCATACTCAGGAGTGTAATAAGTCAATCTGTAATCTTTAACACCAGCTTTGAATCCAACACTTGCTTCAGTTTTTGTTTGTGACATAAGTTCCTCCACACAACTCATGAATTAAGAATTCTCACAACAACCAGGGTCTACTCGACATGGATTAGGCGTGAATGATACCGTTCACAGCAATCCCTGACAAAATCCTCAACTAATATCAACTAATTAGAAATTAGAATGCTTCATTAGTGGACGATAGTATTTGATTCGTCAAATGTATCATTATTGTATACTGTTTTATATGTATGGCGCAACCCAACCCCTGTTTATCAAGTTCCTAATTGGTATCCTTCTGCCTTTTTTTAGTTTTTTTATCTATTTTATCTACTAAATATCTACTAAATAAACCACATAATATAATAACAAATTGACTCTTGACAGTGATATATGTTGTATATGTATATCGTATATGTGAAAAATATACAGAATACAAAATGGAAAGAAGACTAGGACTAGGAAAGGCAGAAAAAAGGAAGACTGCCGGATGAGATATAACTAATGACTCATAAATCAAGTTCGGGTTCTAATTCCATACACTATTCTAATTCCATACACTATATATAGCTGTATATATAATTTATAATTCTAGATGGAATTTTTTCTGTTTCTAATGATAGATAAATTAAGCACTTTCTCATGATCCTTACACTTCCTCATTATCCACTCGTAGTTCTATATTTCCAATAAAGATTGGGTTGGTTGAACTTGAAAATTCATTCATTGAATCAAGTTCATAAGCGATTGAATTGGATTCGATTGAATAGTACCAACAAAATCGAGCGCTAACTCCCTTTTTTATTGAATTAACCGATCAACTTGCTATCGGACATTTTCGGTTCGGTAATATTTGCAAAAACTTTAGACATAGTTCAGTTTTTTATGATAATCAATAGTACTACTTCTGGTCCCGGGGTTTCAACGCTTGTGAAACAAAGTCAGGGACGTATCGTTCAAATCATTGGTCCGGTACTGGATGTAGCTTTTCCCCCGGGAAAGATGCCTAATATTTACAACTCTTTGGTAGTTAAGGGTCGAGATACCGCAGGTCA